ATCTCGTAGAAAAAGAGTATAAAGAAACAAAAGGCTTTTTAGAATTTCATTTTTTATCAGAGATAATCATATAATAATTACTAAAAATAATTTGGTTCTTTTTACAAATTTGATGTCGATAAATCCGCGAGTCTAGAAATTCATTTCGGACAATTGAACCTTCTCGAACTGTTTCTTTTTAAGAACCAAAAAGATTTGTGCCAAAATAACAGATGCGAAGAAGAACAAAAGGCCTTGTACACGTAATGGATCTTGAAGTACTATTTCTGCATCTCCCTGACCAAATCCGCCCACATTAGGATTACTTGTCAACGGTTGATCCAATTTGATAGATTCGCCTTCTGAAATAAGAAGTTCTGGCCCCCGAGGGATAATATCAACCACTTGACGTCCATCCAATGTATCCGCTATGGTTATTTCGTATCCCCCCTTTTCTTTTCGTAGGATTTTGCTTACTATACCTGATGCTGTAGCATTATAAACTGTATTGTTACTCTTGGTCCCGTCAGGATAAATCTGGCCCCTTCCCCTGTTTCCGCCTACGTAAATAGGATATTTTAAGAAGTGAATGTCTTTCTTAGTAGCGGGGTCGGGGGAAAGAATAGGAAAGGTTATTTCACTATATTTCTGACCAGGAACAGGGCCTATGACAAGAATATTTTTTTGATTGGGGCGATAGCTCTGAAAAGACAGATTGCCCATCTTTTCTTTTATCTCGGGGGAAATACGATCGGGAGGGGCTAATTCAAAACCCTCTGGTAAAATAAGAACAGCCCCCACATTCAAAGCCCCTTTTTTACCATTAGCAAGAACTTGTTTCAGTTGCATATCATAAGGAATTCGAACAACGGCTTCAAATACAGTATCGGGAAGTACCGCTTGCGGAACCTCAATATCGACCGGTTTATTAGCTAAATGGCAATTGGCGCATACAATACGTCCAGTCGCTTCTCGTGGATTTTCATAACCCTGCTGTGCAAAAATGGGATATGCGTTTGAAATGGATGTACGAGTTATGATATATATCATGAGCGATACGGAAATAGATCGAGTAATCTGTTCCTTTATCCAAGAAAAAGTATTTCTAGTTTGCATGGTCCAAGCATTGATCCCAAAAATTTCTACAATAAATTGGGGTAGGTCACTAATGGAGTTTCCTATCCACGATTCTGTTATTTACTGGAATAATTTGACTGGATTAATAGAAATTAATTTCTATTTTTATAGGAATATAGTAGGAATCCGCGGGATGGCTAGAAATATAAAGCGATTTTCAACGCTTTGCTTATATACAACTGCAAAGTAAGAAACATTCTAATTGGATTAGGTAGATAATTTTTCAGTCATTCATTGAATGATAAATCACTACAAGTGACGGAGATACGCGATTTAAATAACGGAAAATCCAATATTTGAAAATTGTATCTACAATGACTGGAAAAGTGGAAACAAGGCCAGATATAATTTGATCATTATGAACAAATCCAAAATCCTTGTAGACAAAGCCAATCAGCAGTTCCCAACCATGCGGCGAATGAAATCCGATACACAAATCAGTTAATAAAAGAAGAGAAAAAGCTTTTATTGTGTCACTTAAGTTATATAGGAATTCCTGAGCCCAAGAGTTAAGAATAAGAAGTTCTTTATTACCCAAAATAGAATAACCACTTAGAATAATGAAACAGATTATATTTGTCGAGAAGTGCAAAATCGTATGAATACGACCCTCGTTGTGTATCTTGATTAATTGGATTGTTTCTTTGTGAATTCCTATACCAAGGTTTTGTAGATGTGTCTCCGAGTATTCCTTGATCATTTCCTCTAACAAGAGAAGTTCCTCTAATTCTATAAATTTTTCTAGAATACTCTTTTCTTCAATATCATTCAAAAAAGTTTCGGATTGCCTAGTATTACACCAATTAGTAACCCAAGATTCCAGACTTTTTTGAAATGAGAGAGAAATCCACCAGGGCAAAAATACTATAGATGCAAGATATAAAAGAGGAGTGAATGCTTTCTTTTTTGCCATTTTTCACTGTGAATTGTTAATGAACCCATCTCATCCGTCGACTCTATGTAATCTAATATTTCTCTCACGCATCAGTTCTATTAAAAGTCTCAATTCCAACAAGTAAAAAGGGGGGAATTTCCTTATTTAGAAATGGTTGATTATGAGATATTTCAATTTTTTCTTATTTTTTTTATTGAATTGAGTTGTGTATATTTCGATACATATAAAAGATCCCCAAAAGAGTTTTTTTATACTTGTTCCATATATGTCTGCTTTGACTCGAATGAATGTTCTGAAGAAACCTCGATTAAGTTATGTTATATATGTTATAGAATGATTCTTGCGTTTTTGCCCTTCTGCTGAGAAAGCATTTATTTCTCGGCTCATTTCTTAAAATACTTCAATTGGTACACGCAAGAAATAGGCCAATTCAGCAGCTTTTTGTTCCATTTCCCGTGGAGTAAAATTCTCATCAGTACGAGTCAATGGAATGGCTCCCTGGCCTCTGATATCCATATAAAGGACACGCCGAGCATAAATACCCTCTTTAACTTCTATTCTGATGGACTGAATATCTTTTATAAAAAATTGGAGTAAGACCCGACGATTTTTTCCAGGAAATCCCCAACGAAAGATACACACTATTCCGTCTTTTCTATCAAATCGATCATAACCACTACCTACATTCCACGAAATTGTGCACCACAAATAGGAGCTAATAAAAAGACCCGCGATCCCATAGAAAGACATCACAATTCCTTGTGGAAAAAAAACTATTTGCTGAGACGGAAATAAAGATATCAAATTTCTACCAAGATAACTCGAGGTTCCAACCAACAAGAATCCTAATGAACCTAAAAAAAGGATAACAGCCCAGCAGAAATTACTTGTTTTTCGAGCCCCCGTTATAGGTTCTATCCATATATGTTCTGATCGACAACTCATACTTTATCCAGTTGCTTTTTTTTATTGAGAGAATACCCCAAATGAATTTGACTTTAGTCCGTTTGTTTCCGAAGTAACCCGCATCAACTAGTACTAGTTTGATGTGAACCTTTAGGAGTAATTCATTAAATTGGTTAGATCTAAACTAATAACATACCCTTCGTATGATCTCACTAAAGATAGCCACATGCATATAGATAGACCAACTTTACCGTTCAGCCATCCGCCGATTCGGGTCTATTTGAAAATCGCTAGAATATTGTATTTTCTGGAGACATAAGAGTTTTTCGGCGGAAGCCGCTTATACCAATTTGTCTAAATGGATATCTGTGTTATGATACAAGCGTAAATTTTGAAAAAAAAAAAGTAGATGAGAGTTTGTGCCATCGGCTCTAAACAATCTTGTTTTTTTGAACATGAAGAAATAAAGAAGCCATTGCGATTGCCGGAAATACTAGGCCTACTAAAGGGACCAAAACAGAGGGAAAGTTAAGAGTTGTCATAAAATGGGTACCTCGATTTACTATTTGTACCTGTTATTTTTATTTAGATTTTATATTTATTATTTAGAATATAAAGATATCTTATTATATATAAAGAATAAAGATATCTTATTATAATTTGATAATTCTAAATTAGAATTATTATTACTTTTTACTTTACTTAATATCTATTCTATTAAGTATAGATATAAGTATATATCTAAGTGAGTATATAATGTAGTTTTTCATTTCATCTTTCTACATGAAAGATTTGAAAGAATATGGATGAGATATTATTTTATTCATTTTTTGCTCTTGTCTTCGAATTTCATTTACTAAGCACTTAAAAATAAATTAGATTCTATTTATATTGAAGGGTTTGTTAGAATGCCATCCAGCAGGGATTCTTAGTAAAAATAAGATTATCGTAAGTCGTAAGATATAGAAAGATAAAAAATTCTATATTTTCTATATTTTATAGATAGATTTTAATTTAATTATATATGACGAGAAGAAGATATTTTTTATTTGCCTAATTTCACGAAAATAAGAATTTCATCTTTTATCTTGTTAATAGAGGCTTCTTCATCAATAATCAGAAATATAGAAAAAAGGGGCAGATTTTCTATTTTCTGTGACTTTTGATTCTTTGATACAATTAGATCTTATGTCAACAAAGACAACCCTATTCGTCTAATTTTGATTCAAAGGAAAGAAAGTGTGGAGTTGAAATAACTCACTCAGAACGCTTTTTAAAGGATTACGTGGTACGATTAGATCGAATAAGCCCTTCTGGAATAAATACTCAGACGCTTGTGAACCGTCGGGTACTGTTTTATTCAATGTTTGTTCAATTACTCTTTTACCCGCAAAGGCAATATAGGCATTGGGTTCGGCAATAATGATATCCCCCAACATACCAAAACTAGCTGTCACCCCACCGGTAGTAGGAGATGTAAGGATTGGTACATAGAATAACTTTTTATTTGATTGATAATCATATAAAGCAGAAGATATTTTAGCCATTTGCATCAAGCTCAAACTTCCTTCTTGCATGCGTGCCCCTCCAGAAGCACACACTATAATAAGAGGTAGAAATTCTTTAGTAGCGTATTCAATCAAACGGGTAATTTTCTCCCCCACTACGGATCCCATACTACCCCCCATAAACTGAAAATCCATAACCGCAATTGATACGGTAATACCGTTTAGTTGGCCTATGCCTGTTTGAACAGCCTCGGTTAATCCTGTTTTTCTTTGATAAGAATCGATACGCTTTTTATAAGGCTCCTCCTCCGAATGAAATTGAATGGGATCCAGAGAGACCATGTCTTCATCCATAGGCTCCCAAGTACCCGGATCGATCAAAAGTTCAATTCTATCTGAACTACTCATTTTCAAATGATATCCACATTGTTCACAAAGATTCATTTTTGATTGAAAACTTTTCTTATAATTTAATCCATAACAACTTTCGCATTGAATCCACAAATGCCTGTATTTTTGAGTTACATCCAGATCCGTAGAACTTTTTCGTATAGTTTTCCTTCTGGCATTCTCGT